CAAAAAATATCTTTTACATATCCACCAAGTTTGTCAACTTTTTTTGAAATGATACAACAATAAAATAATAAAAATTAATAATAATAATTAGAAACAAATTTTCTTTATATTCTTTATGATATTATATTAAAAATAACGATATATCCTTTATCTTATAAACTTTTTAGAAACTATATATATAAGTAAGAAATTACTAAAAAAATTGATACATAAAATAAGTAAAAAAAGAGATAAGAAGAGATCCGTCCTCCACTTACATATTTAATAACTTCTGCTACAAAGAAACTGGTAATACCAATACCGTTCGTAACTTCATCAATTACTTGTTTATCAAAAAAATGAGTTAGTCCGGTTAATCCTCTTATAGCCCTATTTAAGATTTTTGAATAAAAAATGTCTATGTAACCACGATTATATGACCAATCATATATTACATTTATGATTTTGTCCCAGAGACTTCTCCTAGGACCCATTTTAACAAAAAAATTGATTAAGTTAAAATTATGAAAATATGAATAAGCAGGCCCATATAAAAGAGACGCTATAAAAATTCCGAAATAAGCTATACTGACTGAAAAAATTGCATTTATTACAAATTCATACCAATCAAAATAATGGTTAGAATTTGAATGTAACAAGTTTATTGACGGAGTTAACCATTTTGATAATATATCAAAATGATCACTTATTCCTTGACCAAAAGGAATTCCTATGGATCCAACGAAAAAAGTAAATAAGACCAATACAATAAGTGGAAATAACATAGTATTGTCCGATTCATAAGGATATGCGGCAATTTTTTTAGTGGCAAAATTATTAATAGTAATAAGAGGTCGCATCCTATTTATTACTAGATTACCATCAATTGAATATGTTTTTTTCGAAAAAAAGGAATCCCTTTGATTATTATTCATTGGCGATAAAAAAAATTTATTTTTTCTCACTTTAGGTCCTTTTTTGCCCCATATGGATATTGAATAGAACGCATTATTTTTTTTGCCACTGTGGTTTTGAAAATTAACGTTCAAATGCCCTTCAAAAGTAAGTAAATACATCCGAAACATATAAAATGCAGTTAATCCTGCTGTGAAACAAGCTATTATTGCGAAAATCGGTGAATATAACCAACTATCATTAAGAATTTCGTCTTTGGACCAAAAACAAGCAAGGGGTGGAATACCACAAAGAGAAAGTGTACCCAATAAAAATGAAGTTTTTGTAATTGGCACATATTTTGTTAAACCGCCCATAAGAGCCATGTTCTGACTTTTATCTGGAGAATATCCAACAACGGTTTCCATTGAATGAATAATGGATCCAGATCCTAAAAATAACAATGCTTTCGAATAGGCATGACTGATCAAATGAAATAAAGCAGCTCGATAAGATCCCATGCCTAAAGCTAACATAATATAACCCAATTGAGACATTGTAGAATAGGCTAAACTTCTTTTAATGTCTCTTTGAGCAAGAGCCAAAGTAGCTCCTAATAGTATTGTTATTATACCCACCAAAGAAATTATATTCATTATATAAGGTATGACTGTAAAAAGAGGAAAAAGTCGAGCTACAAGAAAAATCCCCGCTGCTACCATAGTAGCAGCATGTATAAGAGCTGAAATAGGAGTAGGACCTTCCATGGCATCTGGTAACCATACATGAAGGGGGAATTGCGCGGATTTAGCAACCACACCAACAAATAATAGGGAAGCACACAAAGTAAGAAATAAAGAATTGGTCCCATCATTATCAATCAAATTATTGGCTATTTCGAATAAATCCCGAAATTCAAAACTACCCGTTATCCAATAAAGACCTAAGATTCCTAAAAATAAACCAAAATCCCCTACACGATTCGTTACAAAGGCTTTTTGACAAGCACTTGCCACAAGGGGTCGTGTGAACCAAAACCCTATTAATAGATACGAACACATTCCAACTAATTCCCAACAAATATAAATTTGTATCAAATTGGAACTAGTAACTAATCCCAGCATGGAAGCATTAGAAAAACTCATATAAGCAAAAAATCTCAAATAGCCTTGATCATGAGACATATAATTGTCACTATAAATAAGAACCATTATTCCAACAGTAGTAATTAATATTAACATAATGGAAGTAAGCGGATCTATCAAATGGCCGAAATCTAAGGAAAAATCATTATTGATGGTCCAAGACCATACATATTGATAGATAGGACTGCCATTTATTTGTTGAATAGACAGATCGGCTGAAAAAATCATAACGATACTTAGTAATAAAACACTAGGAAAAGCCCATATACGACGAATATTTTTTGTTGCCGCCGGAACAAGGAGAAGCCCCAACCCTATTGCTATAGGAACTGGAAGGGGAACGAAAGGTATGATCCACGCATATTGATATGTATGTTCCATAATAAAATTAAACTTTTTTTTATTAATTATTTTGTTTAATTGTTTCCGATTCACCAGCTCTTATATATTTTGAAAGGAGCAAAAAAAAAATCAAGATATGAAAAGACTCCAATTTAAAAATTGGAAATATTCAAATAAAAAAAAAGAAGTTAAAATCAAATGATAAGATTAAGTCAATGTTTAAAAGTTATTACTTATATTACTTAGATATAATTATTACCTAAGATATTTATGAAGATACAGAATATGTATTATATTTTCAACCATTTATTATTTATTATTACAATAATTGAGTTTAAATCCATAGAACAGGTAAAATACAAAAAAAGTACTTGATTTTGATATGTATTCTATCATCCACCAATAACTCAACCTGATAAAAAAAGCCCTCGTTATTTTAGTTAATTTATTTGGAATCAGTATTCGGAATCATTAATTGAATTAGTTCTGAACTAGTTCGTTGTGAAACTGAGTGAGTTGCTTATATTCCTTCCAATAAAACAACTTATGTTTGCGGTAACCTCTATGATATCCGTCAATTTGTTACTCGTCACTTCAGTTCTTTGCGAACTGCAATAAAAAAAATGTCTTTTTTGTTTTCATTTCGGAATGGGAATGGATTGAGAACAGAACTATCTAGTTGCAACTCTTCAATTCCATAAGAAACCGCACGAAAAGCCATTACATTCTTAAAGCTAACACCGCCCCACACCACAAGATAATTATTATTACTACAGATAATTATTATTACTACAGATAATTATTATTGAACGTTCAAATAGCAATAGGAATTTGAATGATATTTTTAAAAGTGTCCTCAAGATATTGCATTGAATTGCCTCCTTCAATCTCGACGATTGAAGATGGATGGGCTATTATGATTTAGAGCAAGCCGCTATGGTGAAATCGGTAGACACGCTGCTCTTAGGAAGCAGTGCTAGAGCATCTCGGTTCGAGTCCGAGTGGCGGCATCTTATAAATTATAAAATAAAAAAATAAGAGTAAAATAAATACTCGAATAACTCCTATAATGTATAGGTATAGAATTAAATTATGGATTTCCATTCCAATGTTGGAGGACATCTTTTTTTAGGATTTTTATGATATTTTTTACTTTAGAACATATATTAACTCACATTTCTTTATCGATTGTTTCCGTTGTAATTACGATTTTTTTTATGAACTTATTAGTCCACGAAATCGTAGAACTATATGATTCGTCGGAAAAAGGAATGGTAGCTACTTTTGTTTGTATAACAGGATTATTAGTTATTCGTTGGATTTATTCAGGACATTTACCCTTAAGTGATTTATATGAATCATTAATGTTCCTGTCATGGAGTTTCTCCATTATTCATATGGTTCCCCATTTTAGGAACCATATGAATTATTTAAATGCAATAACTGCACCAAGTGCTGTTTTTACCCAAGGATTTGCTACTTCAGGTCTTTTAACTAAAATGAATCAATCCGCAATATTAGTACCGGCTCTACAATCACAGTGGTTAATGATGCACGTAAGTATGATGGTATTGAGCTATGCAGCTCTTCTGTGTGGATCATTATTATCAATAGCTCTTCTAGTCATTACATTTCGAAAAAATATAGATATATTTGGTAAATATAAAAACAATAATTTACTGGTTGGGCGATTTCCCTTTGACGAAATCCAATACGCGAATAAAATAAGCAATGTTTTACAAAACAATTGTTTTATTTCGTTTCGAAATTATCACAGGTATCAATTAATTCAGCAATTGGATTGTTGGAGTTCTCGTATTATTAGTCTCGGGTTTCTATTTTTAACCATAGGTATTCTTTCGGGAGCGGTATGGGCTAATGAAGCGTGGGGATCATATTGGAATTGGGACCCAAAAGAAACTTGGGCATTTATTACTTGGACAATATTCGCAATTTATTTACATACTAGAACAAATGAAGATTTGCAAGGCTCGAATTCTGCAATTGTGGCTTCTATGGGATTTTTTTTAATTTGGATATGCTATTTTGGAGTAAACCTATTAGGAATCGGGCTACATAGTTATGGTTCATTCACATTAACATCTAATTGAGGAAAATACCTTACGAATACAATACACAAGAATAGCATATGAAAGTTTTATGAGTTTTTGAGAACCATTTGAATAAAGTAGTGATTCAAATGGTTCTCAAAAGCTACAAAAGTATCTAATTACAATTAATTTAATTCTTTTTTTTACTTTAAAGATAAAGAAGTAATAAAGAAGACTTATTTAGTTTTCATTGTACATTGTACAACTGAACCAAAAAAAAATTATTTTTTTTGTATCTTTTTTCTTTTTATATGTCTTATTGATGAAAACTATCTATAAAAGTAATTAGCTAGAATAGCTTCTACCTTGTCAATTGATAGTGAGAAAACGAAATCCGGATAAATACCAATACCTATTACGGGTAGAAAGATACAGATTGAAACAAATAGTTCTCGTGGTCCAGAATCAAAAAAATGAGAATTTGGAGAATGAAATTGCTTGTATCCATAGAACATCTGACGTAACATAGATACTGAATAAATAGGAGTTAATATCATTCCAATTGCCGCTACAAAAATGATTAGTATTTTTGGCATTAAAAGATATTTTTGGCTCGTTATTAGTCCAAAAAAAACCACCAATTCTGCAACAAAACCACTCATTCCAGGCAATGCAAGTGAAGCCATCGAGAAACTACTGAACATTGTAAATATTTTTGGCATTGGGATAGCTATTCCTCCCATTTCGTCGAGATAAACAAGACGTATTCTATCGTAACTAGTTCCTGCCAAGAAAAAAAGTGCAGCACCAATAAATCCATGAGAGATCATTTGTAAAATGGCCCCATTGAGTCCTGTATCAGTTATCGAACCAATTCCTATAATTATGAAACCCATATGAGATACGGAGGAATAGGCAATTCTCTTTTTTAGATTGCGCTGACCGAGAGATGTTGAAGCTGCATAGATTATTTGAATTGTGCCTATTATCATCAACCAGGGAGAAAATATAGAATGAGCGTGGGGTAATAATTCCATATTGATCCGAACCAATCCATATGCTCCCATTTTTAATAAGATTCCGGCTAAAAGCATACATGTACTGTAATGTGCTTCTCCATGGGTATCTGGTAACCATGTATGTAGAGGTATAATCGGCAATTTGACAGCATAAGCAATAAGAAACCCAAAATAGAATATTATTTCCAATGCCACAGGATATGATTGATTGGCTGATGTTTCAAAATTTAATGTTGGTTCATTGGAACCATATAAACCCATACCCAGAACTCCCATTAAGAGAAAAATAGAACCCCCTGCAGTGTACAAAATAAATTTTGTAGCTGAGTACAAACGGTTCTTCCCTCCCCACATGGATAGAAGTAGGTAGACAGGAATTAATTCTAATTCCCACATGATAAAAAAAAGTAAAAGATCCCGAGAAGAAAATGGTCCTATTTGACCGCTGTACATTGCTAACATGAGAAAATGGAACAATCTAGAATCTCGAGTAACCGGCCAGGCCGCTAAAGTAGCTAAGGTAGTGATGAATCCCGTGAGTAAAATGGGTCCAATGGAAAGTCCATCGATTCCTAATCTCCAGTGAAAATAAAAAAAATGGATCCATTTATAATCCTGTTCTAATTGGATTAATGGATCGTCCAATTGGAAATGATAACAGAATACATAGGCCGTTAGAAGTAATTCTAATATACATATACAAATAGTATACCATCTAATAACTTTATTTCCTCTATGAGGGAAAAAGAAAATGAAAGTACCTGCGAATATCGGCAAAACAACAATTATTGTTAACCAAGGAAAATCATTCGTGGTAAAGACAAGATACACTTTGACCAGAAAAACCCGTGCTCGAAAGAAAATAATTTATCGAGTACGGGTTTTTGTCGGTAAAGAAAAAAATGGATTCAAGTGGAATTTTCTGGAACGTATCAATAAGCTAGACCCATACTACGAGTTGTTTCATGCCATAAATAAACCCGGACACTCAGGAAATCCGTTGGACAAGCGGATTCACACCTTTTACAACCTACACAGTCTTCTGTTCTTGGAGCAGAAGCAATTTGTTTAGCTTTACATCCGTCCCAAGGTATCATTTCTAATACATCAGTGGGGCAGGCGCGTACACATTGGGTACACCCTATACATGTATCATAAATCTTTACTGAATGTGACATTGGATCTATAAATTTTTTTAACCTCATAAATTTTCGATCTAGTAAAAGTAGTAAATGAATTATATATTCTATACACCAGACGAATCAATGATTTAGATTTACCAGAATCAATCTAGTTCTGGATCTGCTCATGAAAGAGTACCAAGATACTTTGATTTATCACGTCGTTTTAGCAAACAGCGCCGTAGGCTTATGTTGCACATATCAATTTCAATTGGCGAATAGTCTATATTTTTATTTATACCATTATCATTATTTATTCAACAAATTAGATTGATTGATACGCGTTGATTTTCTGTTACGATGAATTGATGAAACAATAGCTAATCCAATAGCTGCTTCAGCAGCTGCAATTGCTATAACAAAAATTGAGAAAACGTCTCCTTTTAATTGGCGATTATCAAATAAATCAGAAAATGTTACGAAATTAATATTAACTGCATTCAGTATAAGTTCAAGACACATAAGCGCTCGAACCATATTTCGACTTGTAATCAATCCATAAATACCGATGGATAATAAAAAGGCACTCAAACCAAGTACATGTTCGAGCATCATTGACCAACTCCTCATCAATCTCGATTCATTTCAATATGAACAAAAAATATAATTTAAAGAAAAGAACAAGTCCCTATTACCTATTATATTATTATAATTTATTTTTTATTTTAGAATTATTTAGTACTGACGAGCCATAACAATTGCACCTATCAAGGCAACTAAAAGAATTATCGAAATAAGTTCAAATGGAAGAAAAAAATCTGTTGATAAATGAATCCCAATTTGTTGACCATTATTAATCAAGTCCTGCTCTATAATCTGGTTTGATCTTGTAGTCCAAATAATCCCGTACCATGACGTATCTGGGATAGTAGTAATTAGTGAAACAAAAATACTTGTACAAACCAGTGAAGTGACTCCGTCTCCAACGGCCCAAAGATGGAAATCTTTGTAATATTCTGAACCATTCATGAACATCACAGCAAATACAATTAATACATTTATTGCTCCCACATAAATAAGGAGCTGTGCAGCAGCTACAAAGGGGGAGTTCGATGGAATATGGAATAAGGATGTACAAACAAGAACTAATCCCAATGAAAAAGCAGAAAAAATTGGATTGGTAAGTAATACCACTCCTAGACTCCCCACTATAAGACCCAATCCCAAAAAAACTAAAAGAAAATCGTGTATTGGTCCAGGTAAATCCATTCTATGTAAAATAAGAGATAATTTTTAAGTCGAAATTTTTCATAAACCTATTGACCAAACCAGGAAAAAAGAAGTTACCCTATTGATACGTTCCTAATTGAATTAAATCTAATGGGGTGTGGGTTGATATAGATACACTTATTAGTTAAATAATTGAATACATTTCTCTATCCGAAAGTTTCGTTCGAAATTAATATTAATCGATTTTTTTTATTAACTGTTTATATAATATATATACTATATAAAAAAATATATATATGTAGAGTATATATGAATCCATTTTCAATCCAAAGCAATTCATTATTCTCAGCACTCCATAGTTGTTAAAATTTTAGTTTTAGTTATTGACCAAGCAAGATGAAAGAAGCTGCGCTACTTTAGATCAAAACTAAATCTTAGTATTAGTAATCGGTAATTGTTCTTGAATCAAGTGGTTTACCCACGGCTTTTTTGGTTTGAGTCGAATTCATAATTGTTCTAATTGTGTAATCGTCGATTACTGACATTGGCAACCGACCCAAAGCAATTTGATTATAATTCAACTCGTGACGATCATAAGTAGAAAGTTCGTATTCTTCAGTCATTGATAAACAATTCGTTGGACAATACTCAACGCAGTTACCACAAAATATACAGATTCCGAAATCAATACTGTAATTAAGCAATCGTTTCTTTCGAATAGAAGTTTCCAATTTCCAATCAACAACGGGTAGATCTATAGGACATACCCGAACACAGACTTCACAAGCAATGCATTTATCAAATTCAAAGTGGATTCGACCACGGAAACGTTCCGATGTGATCAATTTTTCATAAGGATATTGAATAGTTACAGGTAAACGATTTGCATGGGATAAGGTAATCATAAAACTTTGACCGATATACCTTGCAGCCCGTACTGTTTGTTGGCCATAATTCATGAACCCAGTTACCATGGGGAACATATCTTGAATATCTATGAATAATTTTATGTTTCTTTCTCTTGTTTGAGAGAAGTTATGAATCTAGAATAGGCTGTGCCTTTACAGTGAAAAGAGTTGGGAAGAGGTTGTCAATAATAGATTACCTAAAGAAATAGGTAAAAGAAATTTCCATCCAAGATTTAATAGTTGGTCCATTCTCATTCTAGGTAAAGTCCATCTTGTTGTGATAGGAATGAACAGGAACAAATAAGCTTTAGCTAATGTAATAAAGATACCAATGGTCGTTCTAAAGACTCCACCCACTTCATTTATTCCGAAAAGCTCAGGACTTAATATGTACGGAATAGAGAGATTCCAGCCGCCCAAGTAAAGAACTGTTACAAATAATGAAGAAACTAGTAGATTTAGATAGGAAGCAACATAAAATAAACCAAATTTTATACCTGAATATTCGGTTTGATAACCTGCTACTAATTCTTCCTCTGCTTCTGGTAAATCAAAAGGTAATCTCTCGCATTCTGCTAGGGAAGAAATTAAAAAAACAGTAAAACCTATAGGTTGGCGCCACAGATTCCAACCCCAAAAACCATATTTTGACTGCGCCTCAACTATATCAACTGTACTTGAACTGTTAGATAATCATAGTCGGTGATAACATCACTATTCCCATCGCTATTGCAAAACCGTACATGAGACTTAAGCTTCATACGGCTCCTCGACGGCCACAAATAAATCTAAGGACTGGTTCAATATTATCTCGATATACTTTACTTATTTTGTAGAGTAGATAGAGTAAAGATACATCGGAGAGTCCAAAATTAGACCAATGCAATTCTGTCTGCTATAATAAAACAAATGCTTCTGAATTGATCTCATTCTTTATAATTGCAATTTTTTGTTCAGTAATAACTTAATACTTCAATAAAATACTCGTTGTATCACGTTGTTTCAATAGAAATTTCGACTTATTTTTTTTAGACAAAGAATTAGACATTCTATTATATTAGTTCATGAATCATGATAAGAATTCTATCTGTATTAATCTGGACAAAAAAAATAAATATAAATAAAGGATTACTTCGTTCCTGATAGTAATTTGTTTAATCAGTGGGTAGGAGCATACTCTGGATCGGGATCGTGGGAAAGTACTGCTTGATCATTTCTACTAACTTAAAGCCCCATTAGGATTCCTTTTATAAATATCCCTTTGGATAATTTACTTACATTATCTCCATTACTAATCCTTTGTGTACCTTGGTATTCCTAACCGTCCACTCGTTTTTATTCGATCTCCGGTATGGTAATACATACAATAATAAAAACTCCATACAGTTTCTCTTTTGTACCCGCTTCAAACTATGATGACTAATCAACCAATCTTGCTTGGGGTAACCCGTTTATACTGTTTATATTTATGTCCGCTTAACTCTTGTACCTAGGTAATGAGACTCAATCTTTTTACTGCCAATTTCTAAGCTGTTTTCTTTCACTCATATAACTATCTGGTTTAGCTCATCGCCCCGAATGTTGAATAAAAAAATGAGGATATCTATTCAATACATTCCACTGTCTTTTTTCCTAGAACGAAAATGCAAATAAATTAGGTCAAATAAAAAAGTCCATGTTCCAACGAATCACACGTAGAGATATTGATAACACACATGGAGTTAATGGTATTTCATAACTAATCGATTGAGCAGCAGCTCGTAGACCACCTAAAAAGGAATATTTATTATTCGATCCATATCCTGACATAAGAAGTCCAATAGGAGCAATACTTGAAATGGCAATCCATAAGAAAACCCCTATATTTAGGTCGGCTAAAACAAGGTGATAGCCAAAAGGAATTACTGAAAAACTTAGTAAAATGGATATGACCGCTATAGACGGTCCGATACTGAATAAACTAATATTGCCTCTAGATGGGATAAGATCTTCTTTGAAAAGTAATTTTGTACCATCTGCTAGAGCTTGAAGAATTCCCAAAGGACCCGCGTATTCAGGTCCAATACGTTGTTGTATCCCTGCAGATATTTGTCTTTCTAACCACACAATTACTAGTACCCCTATTATGATTCCCAATACAGGAGTAAGAATAGGAACAAGTAACCAGACGAGCCCATAAACCTCTTTTAAGGATTCCGATCTGGAAAAAGAATTGATAGCTTGTACTCTTGTCGTATCAATTATCATTTCAACGATCAACTTCTCCCATAATAATATCGATACTACCTAGTATTGTCATAATATCAGCCAATTTCATTCTTTTAACTAGCTGAGGAAGAATTTGCAAATTGATAAAACCGGGCGGACGAATTTTCCATCTCCAGGGAAAAACACCCCGATCTCCTATCAGAAAAATTCCCAATTCCCCCTTCGGGGCTTCCACTCTTACATAAAGTTCTTGTTTAGATAATTCAAAAGTAGGCGCAGGTTTTTTACTAATGAATCGATAATCAAATTCATTCCATTCGGAATCCTTTGTTCTATCAAAGCGCCGTACCTCTAAATTCTCATAGGGCCCCCCTGGAATTCCTTCCAGAGCTTGTTGAATAATTTTTATGGATTCCGCCATTTCACTGATTCGGACTAAATAACGAGCTAACGAATCTCCTTCTTTTTGCCATTGTACTTCCCAATCAAATTCGTCGTAACACTCATAATGATCGACTTTACGAAGATCCCATTCAATTCCGGACGCTCGTAGCATTGGTCCTGATAAGCCCCAATTTATTGCCTCTCCTCCACCAATAATGCCCACTCCTTCAACTCGTTCCAAAAAAATGGGATTACGCGTAATAAGCTTTTGATATTCAGTAATCCCTGTTAAAAAATAATCACAGAAATCAAAACATTTATCTATCCAGCCATAAGGTAAATCAGCAGCTACCCCTCCGATACGGAAATAATTATGCATCATTCGCATACCTGTCGAAGATTCGAACAGGTCATATATCAATTCCCTCTCTCGGAAAATATAGAAGAAAGGAGTCTGCGCGCCGATATCTGCCATAAAAGGGCCGAGCCATAACAAATGAGAAGCTATACGACTCAGTTCTAGCATAATTACTCTAATATAGCTCGCTCTTTTCGGTACTTGAATATTTCCCAACTGTTCTGGTCCATTTACCGTTATTGCCTCTGTAAACATAGTAGCTAAATAATCCCAGCGTGTTACATAAGGAAGATATTGTATAATTGTTCGATTTTCAGCAATTTTTTCCATCCCTCTGTGTAAATAACCCAATATGGGTTCACAGTCAATAACATTTTCCCCGTCTAGAGTAACGATGAGTCGAAGAACACCATGCATTGATGGGTGGTGAGGACCCATATTGACTATCATGAGGTCTTTTCTTGTAGTTGGTACAGTCATATATTTTTTCCCCGATTCATTATTCCATGAAGTGCTGAAACCGAAATGAAGTTCATCAAATTATAATAATAATAAATATATCTATAATAAGATTTTAATATTTAAAGTATAATAGAAAATAATAAAAATCTAATAAATCCAATAATTCAAAACTAATCTTAAAATTCACTTAATGAGTTTTTGGCTCCCGAATATCCAATTGACTAATTAATTCTTTATAACGTACTCTATTTTTCTTTGACAAATAAACCAGCAGCCGTTGACGTTTTCCCAGAATTTTCCGTAGACCTCTCTGAGATAAATAGTCTTTTCTGTGCAATTCTAAATGGGAAGTAAGTCTACGTATTTTATTGGTGAAACTGAATACTTGAAATTCAACAGACCCCTTATTTTCTTCTTTTTCTTCTTGCGAAATAACTGAAATTAATAAATTTTTTACCATAAAAAGAATTTGTTCCCCCCCTTTTTTTTTACAGATATGGATTTTACTGATCAGTAATAATAATGCCAGTCATTCTAATTTCTTATACAATACACAAAAATCTGTATTTATTCATATACTTCTTTTTTTATCGAATTCAAATGTAATTAATCAATTTTCAATTTTATTTGGATGTGGATACAAAAGGGCGGTACATTTATAACCCACAAAAGAGAAGAATTTGAACTTAAGATAAGAAGATTATGACGACTCATTACTAGATATAATTGCTAAGCTAAGATAAAGTCATTGAATCAGTATCATGTACCAGAATAGAATATAACACAAGGCGTGTGTGTATATTTGTTTGTCTTCATCTACTATACCGGCCAGATATGCCACTTGATCCATGTAAATGTACCATCAACTTATTATCAATCATGGATACATATGTATCCTTAACATACTGAAACGACTACCATTATTGGTATCAAACCAATAGCGATTCATACAAGCTAAATCTTCTAATCGATAATTGGGCCAAAGAAATAATTTTAACTTAATAAATTTATTTATATCTACATCAGGATGCTTATCCTCAAAAAAAAATTCACCACAGTTCCTTGCACTATTCCCATTGCAAAATACTTGGTTTCTATCCCCAACATTGACATTTCTCGAATTTAAACAAATTTGAATTCTCAATTCTCTACGACGTCTAGGAGATAAAATATTTTCAGGAACAATAAAATCATTAAGACCATTCTTATCAACATTTCTTTTTTCTTGACATCTTCGATTAGTTTGGTGCTGACTCTTATGCACCCGTGAAATAGCTATGGTTTGGTACATGATCCATTGTCCATCCCATTTTGTGGATAGCCGAGTTGGTTCAATAATCAATAGTCCCCCTTTTTCCAAATTGAAAAAAGTCATAAACTCTGGCTTTCCAATCAGCATTGGAACCGGATTTATTTCGTCTCTTTGAATAAAGGCTGCAGCCATTTCATTTGGATCTCTTAATCTAAGGAGTAGCCAAAATATCTTTAAATTATTGATTGCTGTTTGGCTCAAAGAAAAAGTCGTTTTCAATTGAAATTTCAAAAGAAAATATCTTTTCAGGAAGAGTTTTAACATCAACCGGGAAATATATTTAGTTTCCTCGATGTATTCAAGAACGTCTGAGTCTGATCCCCACAAATCTTCTTCAACATAGTCTTCTAATGGATCATATCCAAGATATCCTGGGATTGGCTCTTGTTTTTCTTCTTGATTTAGATTCTGTAATTCAATTTGATTTAGCGAATCTAAATCAAGCCATTTTTTTAGCTTTTGGGTGATTGTTAGATTGTTTTCTTTTATATTCGAATTAAAAAGAAGTAAATTGATTGGTATGATCCACGGCTCAGTCTTATATACATCATAAAATAACCAAAATTCTGGGAAAAACCAAGGTTCCAAATTTGATATAGGCCCATTTAGTCTTTTTTCATTCATTCCCTTCCAGTCAAAAGATGTTTTTGTTTGATTGGCTGCTGGGTTGATTTGGTTTTGGTTATGAATTGTGAGATTAAAAAGATTATTATTATTATCAATTTTATCAATTATTTGATAATAATAATAACGAGTCTTAGTATTTTTTTTTATGTTGGTACTGGCATTTGTCCATTCATCAATATCGCTCGTTTTTCTAAGCCCAAAATTAAAAGCTCTCCAATCAAAATATTTCCTATCCGGATTTTGATTCCTATCAATAATAGAATCTTTTCGTAGATAATTACTAAGATCTATATCTGCGGGTAAATAATCAAATTCAGGATTATCTCTATTATAGAGGATCCCTCGGGCTGCGTTTACTTGTAATGGAAACCCATAAATATATGAACCCTTCTTATCTTCATATTCATAATTAATATATTTATTTGATAAAAGATCATATTTGTAGTTTTTTATTAATTTCTTTTTTTGGCTCCATAATGAATTCACTGCATAATTGTTTTGTTTCTCGTAATGAATTAATTGGTCTTTTTTATATGAATCGAAATTTCTTGGGTTTGTTTTTTGAACCATAAAACTTTGATTGATTCCATTTCGCCATTTTTGTGGTAGTAATCTAGACCATATAGTCTGAGATAAGTCGTATTGATAGTGATCATTACCCATTAACCAGCTTTTCCATTCATTCATTCCAAAACTGTGAAGTTTCTTATGCCTTGATTCGCAATGAAATATTCCTTGTGCTCCAATAAAATATTTTATTCTATCTTTTATAAAAGGAATTGTTCCGTGATATTGAAATACGGATTTCAAGTGATACTTGTTGATAACTTGAGTTTGTGATAATTTGTAAAATACATATGCCTGTGACAAAGAAGCGAGGTCGCAAAAAATCTGTGAATTCTTATTAAAAATAGACTTTCTTTTTCTTATAGTCGAAAAAAAATAAATTGGATTTTTAGT